TCTTTTGAAAGGAGTCAATAAAAAAATGAAGATATGCACTAACTGAACCTAACTTAAATAGAATTTTAAGTTATTTTTAATACTTATTCTTTCTGAATTTTTGCTAAATATTTCAACTATTCAAATCAAGAAGTTACAATTGGTCAAATCATATGAAAAAAAGAGATTAATTACTAGTCTCCTTAAAATTTGAAAATTCAAGTCAAATTTGGCATATTTCTCCCGAGTTTGACAAGTTTCTAAAAAGATTCTTCTTTTTTGATTTTTAATAAGATTTTATGTGATATTCCCATATATCTTATTTCTTATTCTATTCTTTTAGATTTTTATAGATTTATTATATTTTTTTCTAAAAATATTATCTAGAAAGGAAATACATAGTAAATTCGAAAAACGCAGATTTTTTTGAACAATATGAACAATAGATGTCTTTCACATCCAGCTATACCAATGAAAAATCTATTAATTTTTATTAAAATGGCAGTTCCAAAAAAACGTACTTCTGCATCAAAAAAGCGTATTCGTAAAAATTTTTGGAAAAGGAAGGGACATTGGGCAGCGTTAAAGGCCTTTTCCTTGGGGAAATCTCTTTCTACCGGGAATTCAAAAAGTTTTTTTGTGCAACAAACAAATAAACTAAGTAATAAAACCTAACACGTTGGAATAATCTAAATTGGCCTGACTGAAAAACCGATTCATTTTGAAAATCAAATTCCGGAATTCCATTTCTTATTGATTAACTCAACAGGGAATGGAATTCATTCCCCTCTTAGATCAGAATATGGAGAATATGAATTCTTCTGTTTACCTTAACGAATTCAAAAAAAAAATACTTTTTTGGGGGGCTCTATCTAGTTTTCCGGGAGATCAAGTTGAGAAGAGTATAAAATATACAATAAAACAAAAACCCTAAACGAAAATAATGAACCTTGAAATATCTATTTGAACAAAATTTTATTTATCAAATTCAATCTTTCCTAAAAAATATTGCACCCAATTGAATTCTTAAATCTAGACGATTACTTATTCATAGGCTATTATGAGGTCAAGACAGGCCGCTATGGTGAAATTGGTAGACACGCTGCTCTTAGGAAGCAGTGCTAGAGCATCTCGGTTCGAGTCCGAGTGGCGGCATATTATCTCCTAAAAAACTATAAAAAAATCAAATTGATCCTATAATGAATTCAATTTCCGATTTTGATTTTATAATTAAAGAACTCCCCTTTTATGATATTTTCAACTTTAGAACATATATTAACTCATATTTCTTTTTCGACCGTTTCCATTATAATTACAATTCATTTGATAACCTTTTTAATCGATGAAATCGCAAAACTATATGATTCGTCCAAAAAGGGTATGATAATGACTTTTTTCTGTATAACAGGATTATTAATTTCTCGTTGGATTTATTCGGGACATTTTCCACTAAGCAATTTATATGAATCATTAATTTTTCTTTCATGGAGTTTTTCCTTTATTTATATAGTTCCGTATTTCAAAAAAAATCAAAAACTTCTAAGCGCAATAATTGGCCCAAGTGCTATTTTTTCCCAAGGCTTTGCTACTTCAGGACTTTTAACTGAAATCCACGAATCCGCAATATTAGTACCCGCCCTTCAATCTGAATGGCTAATAATGCACGTAAGTATGATGATATTAGGCTATGCGGCCCTTTTATGTGGATCATTATTATCAGTATCACTTCTAGTCATTGCAGTTAGAAAAAAGAGAAGTTTTTTTTCTACGAGTAATCATTTATTAAATTTTAATGAGTCATTTTTCCTGGGTGAAATCGAATATATGAATGAACAAAGAACTGTTTTTAAAAAAACTTCTTTTTTTCCTACAAGGAATTATTACAGGTTGCATTTGATTCAACAGTTAGATTATTGGAGTTATCGGGTTATTAGTCTAGGATTTATCTTTTTAACCATAGGAATTCTTTCTGGAGCAGTATGGGCTAATGAAGCGTGGGGATCCTATTGGAGTTGGGACCCCAAAGAAACTTGGGCTTTTATTACTTGGGTCATATTTGCAATTTATTTACATATCCGAACAAATATAAAATTCAACTATTCAGATTCAGCAATTGTGGCGTCTATTGGATTTATTATAATTTGGATATGCTATTTTGGAGTCAATCTATTAGGAATAGGACTACATAGTTATGGTTCATTTACATTAACATCGAATTGAATTAAAAGGGGGATTCTTACGAATAGAAAAGTATACAACGCATATCAGAAAAAAAAGAATTTGAACTGGCGAGAACCCGGCGAATCAAATTCAAATTCTTTTATGGTAGTGATTCGCCGGGTTCTCGCCAGTTCAAATTCTTTTTTTTTCTAACGCAAGAGAAGAAGAAAAAGCCCTCTTTTTGTCATTATTGTCATTAAACATTTTTGTAAATGATAAGATTTTTTCGTTTTTTTATGAATAAAAAAACGAAAAACTATCTATAAAAAGAATTAGATAGAATAACTTCAACCCTTTCAAC